TTGGGCACGTCTAGCATATTTTTTCACAGTAGCAGGATCAGAATAACTTACTCCATTAAGTTCGCCACCATAGAACTCAACAGTAACACCTACTTGTTCAACACTATACTTTGATTCTGCCCTTCTAAAAGGAACATCAGCTCTCACAATTCCGTCTTCATCTACCAAAACTACCGGAAATGTTTCAAAAAAAGTAGGCATACGACGTACAAAAAGCTCGCGCCCTTCTTTATCTCTAAAGACGGGGTGTCCTAACCATCCAACAGCAATTCCATCCCCATTGTCCATTGAGCCTGCTCTGAATAATCCCCCCTTTGCCGGATTATTACCAATATAATCATAAAAAGCTAATTTTTCGGGAATTTTAGACCAAGCTTCCGATAAACTAAGATTTTCGGCTAGCCCGGCACTAACTCTTCGATATATTTCTTGCTGAAAGTATCCCTGATCCCACTGATAACGAGTAGGACCAAATAATTCGATTGGGGTAGTTGCTGAACCATACCACATAGTTCCAGCAACAACAAAAGCTGCAAAAAAAACAGCAGCGATACTACTGGAAAGTACAGTTTCAATATTGCCCATACGTAATCCTTTGTATAGACGTTGAGGCGGACGAACACTAAGATGGAATAGGCCTGCTAATATGCCCAATGTACCCGCTGCAATATGATGAGAGGCTATTCCTCCCGGAACAAAAGGATCAAAACCTTCCGCGCCCCACGCTGGATTTACAGATTGTACTTTTCCAGTTAGTCCATAAGGATCGGACACCCATATTCCAGGACCATACAAACCTGTTACATGAAATGCGCCAAAGCCAAAGCAAGCTACCCCTGAGAGAAATAAATGAATTCCAAAGATCTTGGGCAAATCCAAAGAAGGTTTTCCCGTACGTTCATCACAGAATATTTCTAGGTCCCAATATACCCAATGCCAGATAGCTGCCAAGAAGCACAAACCGGAAAACACTATGTGTGCCCCTGCCACACCTTCATAACTCCAAATACCCGGATTTGTTATAGTTCCTCCTGAAATACTCCAACCGCCCCACGAATTGGTTATTCCTAAACGAGTCATGAAGGGTATAACGAACATACCTTGTCTCCACATCGGATCAAGAACGGGATCAGAGGGATCAAAAACCGCTAATTCATATAAAGCCATCGAACCAGCCCAACCAGAAACTAGAGCTGTATGCATTATATGAACAGAAAGCAATCGACCGGGATCATTCAATACGACAGTATGAACACGATACCAAGGTAAACCCATGGAAATACCTCTTTATCAAAGAAAAATAGACACTATGCCACTTTATTTTATCGCATTGGAAAAGACTATATATATATACTAACCATGTACCTAACCTTTTCAGTAGATTCCGTATCGGAAAGGATTAATATTTATTCCATTCCATTGAAAATAACGTGAAAATAACGGAACAATTTTGTTCGTAAGAACAAAGAGAAGCAGATCTATTCTATACCCGATAAGTACCAATACGCAATGGGAGGATTGGTCCCATTTTTGGGGAACGAATGGATAGATACTTGTTTATCATTCGAACGATCGATTTCTTCGTTCAAATTTTTTCTTTATTCATTCTGTCTTACTCTATAAACTTTCCAATCTATGTATCAAATAGAATAAAGAGAAAAAAGGGATGAAGACAATAAACCATTGATTGTTACGTTTCCATATTAAAGTGAAGTATAGTACTAAATTTTTTTCTTTAATTTAATGCCCATTGGTGTTCCAAAAGTACCTTTTCGGAGTCCTGGAGAGGAAGATGCGGTTTGGGTTGACATATAGTGCGACTTGTCAGACATATTGGGTCATATGGGATTTACCCGTTCTCTCCCCTGATCGAGATATCCTCTGTTTCGCCCAAGAGATATTGTATTGAGTGAGGCATCAATCAATCATTCGGAGCGTGAAGTGCAATTAGATCAATTTATTTTATATTGGGGATCAATATTATCAATTTAGAAGAATTTATGGTTTACTTGGACTGATAAAATAAAGTATCCAGGCTCCGTTCAGAAAATACCAAATCGATAACAAATTGTTAATATAATATATGTATGATTACCACTTGTATCATAAATGATTCTTATACCTACTATTACTTTATACCTACTATTACTATAGTAGTGATAGTAGTGATCCCAAATTGCCGACCAACGGAATAGTATGATGAATACATCAAATAGTTTTGGGAAAGCAAGACAAAAAAAAAGGAAGTCATAACAAAAAAATGGTACTGAGACCATTTGTCCTATATGTGCAAATAGAATTCGGACAGATCTTTTCCCGGGGTAGACCATGAACCTAAAAGAATTGAAAGGACCCATTCAGGAACAAGACAATGACATCGTGATTTTAATATCGATGAAACAATACATCAATGATAGGTTAGTTTAATAAGTTCAGTAATCTCTTTTTTTTTTAGAGGGAAGGGAGCCTAAACTCATCTCGTTTTTTTTAATAGAAGACCTTTCATTAAGAAAACCTGTTACATAAAAAAAAGAAATAAAGCTGGAATCGACACATTGATTCTTTTTTTTTCTTTTTCACAATTTTTTTTTGAACCGTATGTATCCAAAGGTGCACGTACGGTTCCTAAGGGATGCAATTTTGTCCTAATCAACCGACTTTATCGAGAAAGATTACTTTTTTTAGGACAAGAGGTTGATAGCGAGATCTCGAATCAACTTGTTGGTCTCATGGTATATCTCAGTATAGAAGATGGTACTAGGGATCTTTATTTGTTTATAAACTCTCCCGGCGGATGGGTAATACCAGGAATAGCCATTTATGATACTATGCAATTTGTGTCACCTGATGTGCATACGATATGCATGGGATTAGCCGCGTCAATGGGATCTTTTATTCTGGTCGGAGGAGAAATTACCAAACGTCTAGCATTCCCTCACGCTTGGCGCCAATGAGTTTTTATTTGATTGAAAAAAAAAAAGAAGACTATGCCTTCGCCACATTGATTATAAAAGAAAATTCTAAGTAATAATAGCATGGCACTTCGGGTTCGATATGAACAAACCATTATTGTTTTTTCATAACATGAGATTTTGTATCGAGATAGTAGTATGAAATAAAGGTTATTTCCGATTTGATCTTATGTGTCGGGAGTACATTTCAGCGTCACAAACCATTTTTCTTCCACACCAGAAGTCTCTTTCTGATACTTATGCTATGAAAGAAAGAGTACAAAAATGAAAAAAAAAAGATCATTTTTGACTTATTTGATCGTATCAAAAAGAAACTTTGGGATTGCTAAATCACAGACGAGATAAATATATAAAGTAACAGAACCATCATAGTATTCTTTTTTACTTCTATGAAAGGAAGGGTGGTAAATGGATCATTCAACGATCTGGATTAGATGGATTCTATTTCTTTCTTCGCTAGAATAGAAGAGAAGAAAGGGTCAATTCCATTGCAGAGCCGTATGCAATGAACAAAAGATGCCTGTACGGTTATTCAATTCTATTTGATTTTTTTTCTTGTTATTTTTTTATCCCCTACTTTAGTTTAGCCCAATCATGCGAGATAGAAGAACCGTTCATGATGTTATATCAATATCATCAGGGTTATGATTCACCAACCTGCTAGTTCTTTTTATGAGGCACAAGCAGGGGAATTTATCCTGGAAGCGGAAGAACTACTGAAACTTCGCGAAACCCTAACAAAGGTTTATGTACAAAGAACGGGCAACCCTTTATGGGTTGTATCCGAGGATATGGAAAGGGATGTTTTTATGTCAGCAACAGAAGCCCAAACTCATGGCATTGTTGATCTTGTAGCGGTCGAAAATGAAAATACTGGGGATTTCGTATAAATCTATTTTATTTCAAACCATAATTCAAATTTTCTGTGATTTGATATTGAATAGAAATAATTCATGATGATCAATCATCAGGTTAAGATCGATCTAAACCAACCCATTTTATTCTATATATACATATATATACATACGACATGCCAACTATTAAACAACTTATTAGAAACACAAGACAGCCAATAAGAAATGTTACAAAATCTCCCGCTCTTAGAGGATGTCCTCAGCGTCGAGGAACATGTACTAGGGTGTATGTGCGACTCGTTCAGATCATAAGTTCGAACAAATGAGACAATTTTTTCAGTATCAATGACCGGTACCAATGAATAGGATAGATAGAGAAGATCTATCATATACCCATATTGTATATGGAATTTATGGTTTCCATTGGTGCAAATCCAATCATCTAGATTTGAAATAAGAAGCAATTCCCCATTGGTAGCAAATGGTTATCCATTAAGCGGAGGAAATGGTATCATAAGAAGCAAAAAGGTTATGCTCCTTTTCTTGAAAGAACGGACTAACAGGGTCAGCTACCTAGCCAACTTTCATAATTAAATGCCGTCACTGTATGGATAACTCTTTTTGTGAAAAGAGCTATTACTGTAGATAGGTAGAGCCAAAGAGTGTGAACTATACAAGTTAACAATAACATTTGATTAAATGAAAGAAGAGGCTCCGGTGTATAGAGAGGACCTCACCGTTTAAGAGGTAACCATAGAAACGATGGAACCCACTATTTTTTTTTTATTTAGTATCGTTCTAATTTCTTATTTCCAGTGAAATAACTGGAAGGAATAGAATACAAAATCGTGGTTGGGAAGGTCATAGTAGCAAAAGCCATTGGAATTGATATTTTATATATCGGAATAATCCGTTTTGTTATTAATCGACCGGGGAAGGGGAAAAGGATGACTGAAAGAAGAAAAATCAATTAGTTATTCATTAAGCTTTAATCTGATTCAATGACCAGAGTTAAACGAGGATATACAGCTCGGAGACGTCGAACAAAAATTCGTTTATTTGCATCAACCTTTAGAGGGGCTCATTCAAGACTTACTCGAACGATTACTCAACAGAAAATGAGAGCTTTGGTTTCCTCTCATCGAGATAGAGGCAGACAAAAGAGGGATTTTCGTCGTTTGTGGATCACTCGGATAAACGCAGTAACTCGTGAGAATAAGGTATTCTATAGTTATAGTATATTAATACACAATCTGTACAAGAAGCAATTGCTTCTTAATCGTAAAATACTTGCGCAAATAGCTATATCAAATAAGAATTGTCTTTACATGATTTCCAATAAAATTATCAAATAAAGGAGATTCAAAAGTAATATACAGGAATGATTGAAAGGGAATTCCCCGGAGAATGAACTCCGGGAAGATATAGAATAAAAATAAATTAAGATAAGTAGTAGAAATGAACGAACATGTTTCAATAAAAAAAAATATTTATTCTTCTCCCCCATTTTTGTTTCTTATATTATAACACAAGAATCAAATCAGGATTCTAGGCCTTTTCGAACAAAACATCAATCTGAGCTTGAGTTCCAATTGTATTTTTGAGTCAATTGAGGAGTATGCCTATTTATTTCTGGTTCTAGGACCAGTAGTTCTTGGGATCGACTCAGCTCTCTCAAATTGTTTCTCATTATTAAGAAAAGGTAACAAAGATAAAATACGAGCTTGTTTTATAGCAATAGTAATTAATCGTTGTTGTTTCAAGGTCAATCTATTCACTCGTCTAGATAATATTTTTCCTTGTTCACTAATAAATCGACTAATTAAACTCATGTTTCTATAATCGATTCGATCCCCCGATCCAATTGGGGGCAAACGCCTACGAAAGGATCGCTTGTATTTACGAAAAGGTTGCTTGGATTTATCCATGGTTTATTCCTTATCTCTAAAGTTCTATTTATTTATTCATTTCGGATCCAACCGAAATAGGCTTTGATTCATATATTATTTCATTCATATACTATATATCTATACACATGAAAGAATATCTACATAAAATCGGGTTTGATTTGTATATATTATGTATATTATATATGTTAAGTTCTTACTCTTCCTGTCCTGTTCTTTGGAAAGATCGAACACATGATGTTCCCTTCGATCTATTTCTTGATTTCCCCATGAATCGTATGCTTATGACAATAGCGACAAAATTTTTGCAATTCTAATCGACTGGGTGTATTGTGGCGATTCTTTTGAGTAATATATCTAGAAATGCCCCGCGATTCCTTATTGACACTATTTCGGACACAACTGGTACATTCCAAAATAACTCTGACTCTGACATCTTTACCCTTGGCCATGAACCTCCTTTAGATTTTGTATCGACTTAACTTAAGTCTTATATTTTCGATCCGAACCGAAGAAGAAGAAAAAAATCAATAGAAGTTACTAGTTAGAAATTCCATTTCTAAGCATTTCGTTGTAATTCTTCTTATTATCTTATCTAATTAATTTATTATCTAATTAATAGAATATGTATTAATATAGTATATATTAAGTTAAGTAATACAAAATAGAATAATAATTAAGTAATACAATTTCTTTCTAACTATCAATTATTTCTATCCTAAATCCCAATATTTCATTTAAGTATCTTTTTTCTATGCTATGATTTCGTAGAGCCCGCCCTAGACTGGATACACATTTTAATTTTATTTCTGTTTTCCCAAATTTGATCTTGGATCTACCGGATTTTTTATGAGGTTCAATACACTTTTTCCTTCTCTTTCCTTACTATTCTAAAGAATTGAAAGGGAGAGTCGAGGTTTTAGTTACGTCATGTGGAATTATATTTCTTCATTTCTTCGCATATCAATAACTAGAATTAAAAAAAGGGGAATGACAGGGCATCTGGGAATAAACGATTAATTTCTATCAATAGACCCGCTAAAGACCCAAACCATAGAGTAGTTAACACAGGTGCCACGGAGAGATATGTTTTTAGATCTCGCATTGAAAATCCTCCTTCTTTATTGTAATACATATATTGTCAGATGCTGTAGTTCAAGATCATTTTTATTTATTTTTACGCGGATTTCCTAACAAAAATGGATATGTACAATGAACCAATAGATGAGATTTTCCTGTCACTAAAAAAGAAAAAGATGACCCCTTCTTCCTGAGCATTACGGATAAATATTCATTCTTTTTTATATGTTAGGTTGGGTTTCAGATGTATATAATTCTTTTATTATATGAAACCAAAAACAAGAAATGACAAGAAAGTTCTATATAGATAGAGGAGAAAATAAAGATGTGGAAAACAAGACAGGTATTTTGTACAATGACACTGTACAACAATTTTTAAAAGGGATGTAGCGCAGCTTGGTAGCGCGTTTGTTTTGGGTACAAAATGTCACGGGTTCAAATCCTGTCATCCCTACCTATTACTTCTCCTATGGGCAGTAACGAGAGATTAATTGAGATCGACGGGGCATAATCTTTCATTTTTGGATACTATATTTATGTAAGATGTGTTAGAAGTTAAGTGGAAAAAAAATTTCTTTGAAAGCGCTCTTAGTTCAGTTCGGTAGAACGCGGGTCTCCAAAACCCGATGTCGTAGGTTCAAATCCTACAGAGCGTGATTCCGTCTATCTTATGTATGTCGAATCACA